TTGTTGGTTGTTTCGATGTACTGAATAGAAAATTCCTCAAAGTTTAAGAGTATAAAATAAGGGTTCTCCACATTCATTATTAGCTTTGGACTAGAAACTGAGAATCAATTAAAATGTGAATCGAATGAATTGGTTTCTAATAATTCATGAAGGAAATTATAAAATTTCTACAATTCAATTAGATGCGAAATCTAGAAATATACTTTTTGTGGTTGTCGAAGATCTTTTTTGTTAGAACCCCTTCTTTTTTTTTTCATTTTAAAGAATTGAATTGGTTAGTCGTCCAGTAACAATAATAGCAGTAATAGATACTAAAAAGAGGAACTAATCCCATTTTTCTTCAAAATAAGATTAGTTGTTCTTGTATTAGACACAAAAAGGCTAAGGCTCTTTCTTGGTTTAATTACAAGGATCGATCTTTATATATAAATAAAATATGATGAAAAGAAAAAAAACTGAGGAATCCTAGTTTCGAGTGATCTAATACCTTTTTCTTTTCGTTCTAGATATTAGAAGAATGGAACACATTACTAAATCTACTAAGTTAAAATCAAAGTGAAGAAGTAAAGGGCATTCTAAGGTCACTCTCTTCTTTTGTTCTAAAAGAAATCAAAAATGAAAATAGAACAAATTAGATACAATAAAAAAAAGGGGGTCAACATAGATATTTTTCCTATTTTATTCCATATGAATTCAAAGTTGCATGAAGTTAAACAACAAAGTTTTGATTCTTTATTTTTGTTTATATATTCATAATATAATATATTTATTTATTTTCTATTTCTTTTATTCGATTTCTAATAGAAATCGAATTCTATAGAATAGAATATAAAAAATATTCTAATTCGAATAGAAAGAAAAAAATGAAAATATTTTCATTAGATTAGTTTACTCAACTCACGAGTTGATCAATAAATCTGTTGATTTGGAATCACAGGATGGGTAGATGTCACAGATGATGAATTGATTTCGTGCCTATGAAACTATATTTTTCTTTTTGTTCGTCCGTAATAATTGATTGATGAATCAATTATTTTCAATTGTATCTTTCCAGTGGTATTTTTTGCTTATTTTCTTATTTTTATCTCAAAAATGGAAACTTAGGAAAGTGCTTTATAAACATATGTATAAAAAGAACATATTTCATTTAGTTTCCTTATGCCCACTATAACCAGTTATTTCGGTTTTCTACTAGCAGTTTTAACTATAACCGCAGGTCTTTTTATCAGTCTGAATAAGATACGACTTATTTGATTTGAAATTTGAAGATGAATTTGGAATTTTGGAATATGCTAGCTATTCTATAGTTCCTTATTATGTAAATTTCCAATTCTTGGTGATTGAGACTCATGGTAAATACAGATTCATATTTAAGGATAGATATTACCCTCCCCTTTTTTTCCTTTCAAACAAATTCAAATGATTGAAGTTTTTCTATTTGGAATCGTGTTAGGTCTAATTCCTATTACTTTGGCTGGATTATTTGTAACTGCATATTTACAATACCGACGTGGTGATCAGTTGGATCTTTGATTAAGTAACATCTCTTTTTTTGACCTCCTATATCTTTTCTTTGTTTTAATCCTAAAAAACAGGAGATCAAATTCAGACTTTAGATTAGACTGTTATGCCATTATTTCAGTCTCATTCTCAATCTAACAAGAATGGAATCACGCTCTGTAGGATTTGAACCTACGACATCGGGTTTTGGAGACCCGCGTTCTACCGAACTGAACTAAGAGCGCTTTATTTTCATAAATAATTTTATTTTATGTGATGCAAATACATCTTGGATGCATATACATACTCAATATCCATAGTTAACTATGGATATTGAGTATGTATGTCCAATTTAAATCGGTCTCAATTGATCTCTTTTTACTGCTCATATGATAACTAATAGTTCGGGATAGGGATGACAGGATTTGAACCTGTGACATTTTGTACCCAAAACAAACGCGCTACCAAGCTGCGCTACATCCCTTTCCATTGGTTTCCAGTGTCATTGTAAACAATCTTTGTCTTCTTTTCCACAATTTTCTGTTATATATATCATATATCCTGCCATTTTTTTCTTTTTTTTTTACTTTCTCATATCCTATAATATCGAATATGAAAAAAGAAAAAAATTCTATTTCTTAAGAATATTTAATTAAATAAAGAGAATAGATAGAGTATAATAATAATAGATAGAGTATAATAATAATAAAATAATAAGAAAAAAGAATATATATTAAATTAAATAGAATCTACATATCAAAAATATTTATAAAAAAAAATATGAAAAATAGAATTATTCTATTAATATAATCAAATCAAATTCATAAAAATAATAGAATAATATAATATAGTTATTATAATATTATTAGAATATTAATAAGTTATTATAATTCTAATATTATTAGAATAGAATATTAATAAGAATATATATTATATATATATATTTATTAAATAAAATAAAAATCATGCTCTATAAAATAAATAAAAATATCTAATGAATCGTTGTACAATTCAATTTGAATTCGGACTTCCCCCGACAAATGCAAGTGGTTATTAATAAAATAACCATTTGATCATATTCATATTCCTATATGTAATTGTGTATTACAAGAAAAAAACGAAGGAGGATTTGAAATGCGAGATCTAAAAACATATCTCTCTGTGGCACCAGTGGCAAGTACTCTATGGTTCGGGGCTTTAGCGGGTATCTTGATAGAAATTAATCGTTTATTCCCGGATGCATTGATATTCCCCTTTTTTTCATTCTAGTTATTGGCACGGGAAAGTGTGACGAAGATTCGAGATCCAATCAAATATCTGTGATTAATTCCTTCTTCTTTCATTTCTTTTTTTTTTTCTAATTAGAATAAGTTAGAAAAAAAAAAGAGAAAGAAGAAAGGTGTATTTGGTCTCAGTGAAACTCAGAATTTTTCCCAGGTTTCAATGGAATTGAATTATTAATTCAATTCCATTGCTATTAATAATAGAGTGAGACCAGAAATGGAATTGGAATGCTAGGGCAGGGGCAATAATATCATACAAGATACTTAAATGAAAAATGAAATACTGTACTGCGATTCGAAATATAGTTCGAAATCATTGTATTACTGAATTATTACTGTACTATATAAAATGAATTGGAACAAAATCTTTCATAATTTGATTTTGAATTATCAACTTATACTTTTCTCGTTCCTTTTTTATTCTTCGCTTCGAATCTGAAAATCGAAGAGTTAAGTGAATCAAAAAACCAAAGGAGGTTCATGGCCAAGGGTAAAGATATCCGAATAACTGTTATTTTGGAATGTACCAGTTGTGATCAAAAGAGTGTTAATAAGGAATCAACGGGTATTTCTAGATATATTACTCAAAAGAATCGACACAATACGCCTAGTCGATTGGAATTGAGAAAATTCTGTCCCTTTTGTTGCAAACATATGATTCATGCAGAGATAAAGAAATAGAGAAAATGGATCGCTTGTGTGTCACCCTTAACAAGGTAGATGAAAAATGATTTCAGATAGAAGATATATTCTAAAAATTATATATTAAATTATATATTATATATCTGTAAATTATATATCTGTAAATTCTATATATAACATATAAATTCTATATATAACATTATAGAACATGAAATTATATACATATAACATTCTATAGCATATATTTCATTATAGAACAAACATATATTAAAAAAAATAAGAATATAAAGAAAACAAATCCTTTTTTATACGAAATGGGATTTTGGTATAGGAATAAACAAACCATGGAAAAATCTAAGCGACTCTTTCTTAAATCCAAGCAATCTTTTCGTAGGAGTTTGTCCCCGATCCAATCGGGGGATCGAATTGATTATAAAAACTTGAGTTTACTTTATCGATTTATTAGTCAACAAGGAAAAATATTATCTAGACGCGTGAATAGATTGACCTTAAAACAGCAACGATTAATTACGATTGCTATAAAACAAGCTCGTATTTTATCTTCGTTACCCTTTGTTAATTCGTTACCTTTTGTTAATAATGGAAAAAAAAAATTTGAAAAAAGCGAGTCGACCACTAGAACTACTACTGTTTTTAAAAAAAAAAAAAAATAGAGTTACTCTTCAATTGAATTCAATTTTGAATCTAAACTCCATTTAAATGTGGATTGATATTTTGTTCGAAAACTACGACAATCCAATTGGGGTTGTTGCGTTGTAAGAAATAAAGATAATAGGTGAAAAAGAATAATTTTTTTTTTTTGAGCGTGGTTGTTTATTTATTTTGATGACTTTGTCATATGAATTCTATTTTATTATACAAATCTCTTCTATTCGACCACCTTCCCGGAGTTCAGTCTCCGGGGAATTCTTATTTTTTTATGATCTCGTTGGCAATCATAAAAAGACAATTCCCTTTTAATATAGCTATTTGTGCAACTATTTTACGATTAAGAAGCAATTGCCTCTTGGACATATTATACATTAATTTACTATAAATATAGTATATTTTTGGTTTATTCTGGCCAATTATTGCATTTATTCGACTGATCCACAAACTTCGAAAATCCCTTTTTTTCCTATCTCTATCCCGATGAGCCGAAACCAAAGCTTTTATTTTCTGTTGTGAAATAGTTCGAGTAAGTTTTGAATGAGCTCCGCGAAAACTTGATGTAAATAAACGAATTTTTGTCCTCCGTTTTCGAGCGATATATCCTCGTTTAATTCTGGTCATTGAATAAATGAGACTTTGATGAATAACTATTTGATTTTTTTCTTTCAGTTATTCTTTTATCCTTCCTAGTCTAGTAATAACAAAAAAGGATTATTCCAATGTATAAAATAAAAATTCCAATGGCTTTTGCTACTATAACCTTCCCAACCACGATTTTTTTTCTTTTTTTCTAAGCATTTAACCTCGAAATAATAAATTGTATTGATACTAGGTATTTAAAAAAATATAGTAAATTAAATAGAAAAAGAAATGGCGGGTTCCATCGTTTCTATGATTACTTTTTAAACGGTGAGGTCCTCTCTATACACCGGAGCCCCTTCCTTCATTGAATCTTGATTTAATCAATGTTATTGTTAACTTGTACAGTTCACACTCATGGGCTCTACCCATGAAATATCTAGTAATAGGTCTTTCACAACGAAATCTAGCTATACAGTAACGGTATTTAAGTATGAAGATTAGCTGGGTAGTTGACCCTCTTAGTCCGTTCTTGCAAAATTTAGGGCATAATTTTCGTTTATTTGAAATAGGATTTTTCCCGCTTAATGGATAACCATTTGTTACCAATGGGAAAGTCTTTTTCATCTTAAATTGCAAATTAAGGTGATTCGGTTTGCACCAATCGAAACCATAAATTTTATACACAATAGAATTATATATAGAATTATATAATTCTTACTAATAGAATAGATTTTTGTTTAAGTTAAGATAGTGTGTGTGAATGGAAGAATTCCATTCAAACTATCTTAAACAATCACCGATACTGGAAAAATTTCTTTTTTTTTAGTCTATGATCTAAACGAGTCGCACATACACCCTAGTACATGTTCCTCGGCGCTGAGGGCATCCCCGAAGAGCGGGAGATTTTGTGACATTTCGGATTGGCTGTCTTGTGTTTCTAATAAGTTGTTTTATAGTTGGCATGGTGAGTCATATATATAATGAGCTGGTTTAGATCAATCCTAACCCGATGGTTATGAATTATTTAGATTCTATTAAATCTGGTTGGTAAGAAGATCCATATAATATACAAAAAGGAAACTCCAGATATTGGATATCTTTCTCTTTGAATGAAATCTCAATTCCAGCGATGGTTTCATTAGATATCTTACAACTAGAATCCCTCTTTTTTCTGATCCAGTTGCTCCACCACCGCGAACCCCAGTTAGATTCAGGCATGATACACTTTTTCGTTATCATGATCAAGTTTTTGGTTATCATGATACAGTTTTTGGTTATCATGATACAGTTTTTGGTTTTTGGTTTTTGGTTATCATGATACAGTTTTTGGTTTTTGGTTTTTGGTTATCATGATACAGTTTTTGGTTTTTGGTTTTTGGTTATCATGAGAGACAGTTTTTCTTCATTGGGGGTGTTCGTCTCTTTCGGATCCAGGAAAGATCTCTGCGAGATCTTTTTTCCTTTTACAAGATACGGGATAACTTCTTATTTTAGAAGATGTGGGGCAACTTTTTATTTTAGAAGATAGGGGACAACCTTTTGATATTAGAAGAATCTTTTGAGTCTTACACAGTGCCAGGTCCAATGAGATTCATAGGTATAGAAGGATCGCTACCACAAAGAGTACTACATTCTTGATCGTGAAATATCGATTGCTTGTGGAACTCTGTGAAAATTTAACCTCAAATCGTCTATTTATGAGGAATCCCTTCGGCTCATGTTTTTTATTCACAAAGATTCCGCTACCATATCAACAATTCCGTGGGCTTGGGCTTCGTCTGCTGACATATAAAAATCCCTTTCCATGTCTTTGGATATCTGCCATGAAGGTTTGCCTGTTCTTTGTGCATAAATCTTTGTCATAGTTTTGCGCATTTTCAGTAATTCATTTGCTTCCAGCATACATTCTACTGTTTGTCCCTCATAAAAAGAACTAGCAGGTTGATGGATCATTACCCTGAGAATATAACATAATAAGGGTTTTTACTAATTTTGTTTTGGATCAGGATCATAAGGAGGATAAGGGATATAAATAAGAAAAAACTAATAAAGATTAAATTTAAAGCCGTACTAGCAGGCATCTTTTTTATTTTTTATATAGCATACGGCTTTACAATGAATATGAAATTGATTTTGACCTCCAATCGAAGAAATAAAATAGAAAATATCCCAGGTCTATCAGACCCAGATCAGGAAATAATCCAATAACCACCTTTCTTTTTTCTTTAAGAATATTTTTTAAAGACTATGATGATTCCGTTGCTCTCTTATTTCGTCTAGTCTGTTATTCAGCAATCCAAAAGTTTCTTATTTTTTTTTTTTTCAAATAGTTAAAAAAGATATTGTTTTTTTTCTACTCTTTCATAATATAAACATAATATAAATATTGTTAAAAGTTTTCCGGTGTGAAAACAAAAAAAGATTGTGACACTAAAAGAGACTCGCGATAGATCAGATAAAATTGTAAAAACCCCTTTTTCATACGACTCTTTCGATATATAATCTAATGGTTTTGAAAAAAAAAATTATTTTTGCATATCGAACTTGAAGTGCCATGCTTTTGTTACTTAATATTGGCGTAGGCATAGTCTTCTATTTTTTTCTAGAAATAAGAATCATTTGCGCCAAGCGTGGGGGAATGCTAGACGTTTTGTAATTTCTCCTCCTACCAAAAGAAGAGATCCCATTGAAGCGGCTAATCCTACGCACACTGTCTGTACTTCTGCTTCTACAAATTGCATAGTATCAAAAATAGCCATTCCGGATATTACCTCTCCGCCCGGAGAATTTATAAACAGATATAAATCTTTGTTCTTGTCCTCTAGACTGAGATATACCATGAGACCAACAAGTTGATTGGATATTTCACTGTTTACCTCTTGACCTAAAAAAAGTAGTCTTTCTTGAAAAAGTCGATTGTATAAGTCAATCCAAGATGCATCATCATCTCCAGGAAGTAGAAATGGTACCTTTGGAACACCGATCGGCATAAAATGGAAAAAGATGCAGTTGTCTATCTTACTTTGGTGTGAGAACGTGAGGAGACAGAATAAGTTGATTTTGCTAAAAATCATTTGTCTTTCTGAGATAACATTTATAAATCATAAATAAAAAAATAACACCAAATGAATAAAGGAAAGTTTTAACGAATAGGTCGTTCTTGGATATGTCTGCATTCACTCATATAAACACCCATATCCAATAGAAACACTCATATAAAATAAAGTCATCCCCCACCACCATTGCGTATTGTTACTTATCGGGTATAGAATAGATCTGCTTCTTTTTGTTCCTACGAATATAATTGTTCCATTGTTACTAAAAAACTAGAACAAATATGAATTCTTTATGCGAGATAATTTACTGAAAGGGGAGGGTCCATAGTATCGTTTTTTACAGTGCAATAAAGTTACATAGTGTCTATTTTTTGTTGATATAAGAGGTATTTTCATGGGTTTGCCTTGGTATCGTGTTCATACCGTTGTATTAAATGATCCCGGCCGTTTACTTTCTGTGCATATAATGCATACAGCTCTGGTTGCTGGTTGGGCCGGTTCGATGGCTCTATATGAATTAGCAGTTTTTGATCCCTCTGACCCTGTTCTTGACCCAATGTGGAGACAGGGTATGTTCGTTATACCCTTCATGACTCGTTTAGGAATAACCAATTCTTGGGGTGGTTGGAATATCACAGGAGGGACTATAACGAATCCGGGTATTTGGAGTTACGAAGGTGTGGCCGGGGCACATATTGTGTTTTCGGGCTTGTGCTTTTTGGCGGCTATCTGGCATTGGGTCTATTGGGATCTAGAAATCTTTTGTGATGAACGTACTGGAAAACCTTCTTTGGATTTGCCAAAAATCTTTGGAATTCATTTATTTCTTGCAGGGGTGGCTTGTTTTGGTTTTGGCGCATTTCATGTAACAGGATTGTATGGTCCTGGAATATGGGTGTCCGATCCTTATGGACTAACAGGAAGGGTACAATCCGTAAATCCCGCATGGGGTGTGGAAGGTTTTGATCCTTTTGTTCCAGGGGGAATAGCCTCTCATCATATTGCAGCAGGGACATTGGGTATATTAGCGGGTCTTTTCCATCTTAGTGTGCGTCCACCTCAACGTCTATACAAAGGATTGCGGATGGGAAATATTGAAACCGTCCTTTCCAGTAGTATCGCAGCTGTCTTTTTTGCAGCTTTTGTTGTTGCTGGAACTATGTGGTATGGTTCAGCAACTACCCCGATTGAATTGTTTGGTCCCACTCGTTATCAATGGGATCAGGGATACTTCCAGCAAGAAATATATCGAAGAGTTGGTGCTGGGCTAGCCGAAAATCAAAGTTTATCAGAAGCTTGGTCTAAAATTCCTGAAAAATTAGCTTTTTATGATTACATCGGCAATAATCCGGCAAAAGGGGGATTGTTTCGAGCAGGCTCGATGGACAATGGAGATGGAATAGCCGTCGGTTGGTTAGGACATCCTATCTTTAGAGACAAAGAGGGGCGTGAACTTTTTGTCCGTCGTATGCCTACTTTTTTTGAAACATTTCCGGTTGTTTTGGTAGACGGAGACGGAATTGTTAGAGCTGATGTTCCTTTTCGAAGGGCAGAATCGAAGTATAGTGTCGAACAAGTAGGTGTAACTGTTGAATTCTATGGTGGCGAACTCAATGGAGTCAGTTATAGTGATCCTGCTACTGTGAAAAAATATGCTAGACGTGCTCAATTGGGTGAAATTTTTGAATTAGATCGTGCTACTTTAAAATCAGATGGTGTTTTTCGTAGCAGTCCAAGGGGTTGGTTTACTTTTGGACATGCTTCGTTTGCTCTGCTCTTCTTTTTCGGGCACATTTGGCATGGTGCTAGAACCTTGTTCAGAGATGTTTTTGCTGGTATCGATCCAGATTTGGATGCTCAAGTAGAATTTGGAGCATTCCAAAAACTTGGAGATCCAACTACAAGAAGACAGGTAGTCTGATAGAAAGAACATTCGTTTGTTCCTTTTCGATTCGACTTTTTTTTGTTTTTGTTGTGATTTGAATTTGATATAGGGAACTTAATAAATCTTTATTTGAATCATTGCATTTTGTTTTACTCTTGTTCTTTCTTTTTCTTTATCCAGGAGATAATCCCCCTAAAACAGGTATGAAAGCTATAATTGTAAACCACGATCAAATCTATGGAAGCATTGGTTTATACATTCCTCTTAGTCTCGACTTTAGGAATCATTTTTTTCGCTATCTTTTTTAGAGAACCCCCTAAAGTTCCAACTAAAAAGGTGAAATGATTTTTCATTATCTCAATTGAAGCAATGAGCCTCCAATATCGTAATATTGGGGCTCATTACTTCAACTAGTCCCCATGTTCTTCGAATGGATCTCGTAGTTGTTGAGAGGGTTGCCCAAAAGCAGTATATAAGGCATACCCAGTAAAACTTACTATTAAACCAGATATAGAGATGGCAATTAGGGTTGCTGTTTCCATTATTATATAATATCAAGACCACAATGGATCTGGATCTATAGGGTAAGATCCTTTATTTACAGCGGAATGGTATACAAAGTCAACAGATCTCAATGAATAAAAAATAGAATTTATGGCTACACAAACCGTTGAGGGTAGTTCTAGATCTGGTCCAAGACGAACTGTTGTAGGGGATTTATTGAAACCATTGAATTCAGAATATGGTAAAGTAGCTCCGGGATGGGGAACTACTCCTTTGATGGGTGTTGCAATGGCTCTATTTGCGGTATTTCTCTCTATTATTTTAGAGATTTATAATTCGTCCATTTTACTGGACGAAATCTCTATGAAGTAGATTCACAAGAACCAACTAACTAGCTTTTCAATAGAAAGTAAAGTTTTAGCATTTAGGTCTTTGATTTTTAGCCCATTCTATTTTTATTTGGTAGTTCGACCGTGAAACTTCTTTGTTTCTGTATTTCCGGAATATGAGTGTGTGACTTGTTATAATTGATCCTATTGATAGTACAGAACATAAAATGGATCCGTCATCTTGATAGAGATGGCTTTACCCCGTCAGATATTTTTTCTAGTATCTGGAGCACGGAATATAGAAAATAGATTCTAAAGTATTAGAACTATGATTCATACTTAATATTTATATTTAGACCTCGCAACCGGACTAAAAAAAATTTAAAGAGTTAGAAGAATAAATTTCGAAAAATAAATGGAACGGTTTTTATTCTTTTAAACTGCCGCCGCTTTTCTTTATTTTGATCAAAGGACAAACGTTTCTTTGGATTTTTTTCATTATATCTATTCAGTGAATAAGTGATGATCCAGCAGTTCTTACTCAGGGAATTTTTGGACTTCGATTAAAGGTTTTTATTGAAAATCATCGTGGTTCTGGTATGAATCTGAGGTTTTTGAATTGATTCATAGGGTCTTAACAAGAAAATTCCTATCAATAAGAATAAAAAAACAACAGTAAAATAGCATTCCCAAATAAAAAATAAAGAAAATGAAGTAAATAATAGAATATTCAAGAGGCCTGTAAGGATCAAGAGAAAAGACGAGTGAGCCGACTTGAGATTTTGGCATTATAACCACAAAGAATAGCTTTCGGATTTCTATTTTTTTCTTATCTTCAAAGAAGATTGAAATCATAGGATTAAGTTAAGAAGTTTAAAACTTTCTATTACACATATCCGTTTTCCAAATAACCAGTATTTGAGTATTTTTGTTTGAGCCGTACGAGATGAAATTCTCATCTACGGTTCTCAGGGGGGTCCCTTGGTTTACCTATCTCAATAAAGTCTATGATTGGTTCGAAGAACGTCTTGAGATTCAGGCGATTGCCGATGATATAACTAGTAAATACGTTCCTCCTCATGTCAATATCTTTTATTGTTTAGGAGGAATCACACTTACTTGTTTTTTAGTCCAAGTAGCGACGGGGTTTGCTATGACTTTTTATTATCGTCCGACCGTTACTGAGGCTTTTGCCTCTGTTCAATATATAATGACTGAGGCTAACTTTGGTTGGTTAATCCGATCAGTTCATCGATGGTCGGCAAGTATGATGGTCTTAATGATGATCTTGCACGTATTTCGCGTGTATCTCACGGGTGGTTTTAAAAAACCTCGCGAATTGACTTGGGTTACGGGTGTAGTTTTGGGTGTATTGACTGCATCCTTTGGTGTAACCGGTTATTCCTTACCGTGGGACCAAATAGGTTATTGGGCAGTAAAAATTGTAACAGGTGTACCCGAAGCTATTCCTGTAATAGGATCGTCGGTGGTAGAGTTATTGCGCGGAAGCGCTAGTGTGGGACAATCTACCTTGACTCGTTTTTATAGTTTACATACTTTTGTATTACCTCTTCTTACTGCCGTATTCATGTTAATGCACTTTCCAATGATACGTAAGCAAGGCATTTCTGGTCCTTTATAGAAAATATGGATCATAGATATTTGTAATCAATCTTTTATCATTTTGGGGAGGAGCAATAGTATTTCATTGCTACAAATATGGATTATTTTTTTTTTTAATAAGACATGTATTTGGATATTTCCCTTCAACTTAACAAAAGAAATTGGATTATTTATTTGACATACATGAATAGTTGAAGGGAACTCTCCGAAAAAAGAATGGATTATGGGAGTGTGTGACTTGAACTATTGATTGGGCCGTGCAGATATATGACTTTCTCTTATCTGCCACATTTGAATTCACAATTAAATGTGTCTTTGTTTCAACCACCGCGCAAGCCCCCTACGGAGGATAGGCCGGTTCGCTTGACGAGAATCTTTTCTATGATCAGACTCGATCATATCCTGCATGAACAGGCTCCGTAAT